TTTATATATTTATATAATAATTATTAATTATGGTTCAATAATTCTTTTAAGTAAAATTTTTCTTTAAAATATTTAATTATTTATTTATATATATATATATATATTAAAAATTTAAATTTTTATTATTATTAAATATTTATATACCAAATATAATTTTCAATAATAATATTGGAAAAAAAAATAAAAAGAAATTATTAAATTTTTAATATTAATATTAATAGAATTATTATATATAATTATAATTTAATTAAATATGTATATATATATATATATTATTATTAAAAATTTAAATTTATATAATTTATATTTATATATTTATTAATAATTTAAATTATTAATATTATTATATAAATTTTTATTGTAAAAAAAAAAAAAAAAAAATCTATGTTAAAAATTTGTCTATAAATAAATTTTTTATAATTTAAAAAATTTTTTAAAAATTTATTTTACATATAAATTTTAGTATTTATATTTATATATTTTAATAATATTTAATTTAATATAAGTAGTAATTTATATTAAAAATTTAAGAAATTGAGATTTAGTAATATAAAAATTAATAACAAATTTTGTGCCAGCAGTTGCGGTTATACAAAAATTGAATTAAATTTTATTAGTTATTAATAAATATTATTAAAATTTAAATTAAATATTAAATTATTAAGTGAAATTTTAATTTAATTAAAATTTAAATTATATAATATGAATTAAAAAATTTTATTATAAACTAGGATTAGATACCCTATTATTAAAAATTTAAATAAAAAATACTAAAATAGTAGATAATTATTTATTGAAACTTAAATAATTTGGCGGTATTTTAGTTCATTTAGAGGAATCTGTTTATTAATTGATAATCCACGAATAATTTTACTTAATTTAAAATTTTGTATATCGTTGTTAAATAAATATTTTTTAATAATTATAATATTTAAAAATTTTTATAAAAAATTAAATCAGATCAAGATGCAGATTATAATTAAGAATATAATGGATTACAATAAATTTATTTAAATGAATATTAATTTGTAATAATTAATTGAAAGTGGATTTAAATGTAATTTTATTTAATTTGATAAAATGATTAAAAATTAAAATATGTACATATTGCCCGTCGCTTTCATTAATAAATTGAAATAAGTCGTAACAAAGTAGAGGTACTGGAAAGTGTTTCTAGAATGAACAAATTAGAGCTTGATAAAGCATTTCATTTACATTGAAAAGATAATATTGATTTTATTTAATTTGAATTGGGGGTAAAATTAGTATAAATTTTAAATAATAAAAATAATTTTAATAAATATGAATATTTAAATGGGGGGTTTAAGTATTTTTTAAAGAAAAAATTTTTTGATTTATAGTAGATTAGTATTGTGAAAGAAATTTGAAATATATGAAAATAAATTTTTTTGAAAGTAAATTTTAATTATTGTATCTTGTGTATCAGAGTTTATTAATAAAATATTTTAATTAAAATTTTCTCGAATTTAAAAGAGTTAATTAATTAATAAATTTATTGTAGCAAAAATATTTTTAATAATTAATTTGAAATGAAATGTTAATCGTTTTTAAATATATCTAGTTTTTTTAGAAAAAAATTTAATTTTAAGTTAATTTAAGAAAAAATTTAATTAAATAAATTTTTAAAAATTAATTTTAATATGTTAAGGGATAAGCTTTAATTTAGAAAATTTATAAGATTTTTTTTTATTAATGAAATTTTTAAAATTTATATTGTTTAAAAATTTTAATTTTTTATAAATAATTTCATTAAGAATTAAAATTTAATTTAACTTTAATTTTTTATAAAAAATTAAAATTTATTAATTTAATTTTAATTATAATGATAAAATTAGTATAAATTTAATTAATTAATTTATATTATATAATTTGTTAATTAATTATAAGGAATTCGGCAAAAATTTATATTCACTTGTTTATCAAAAACATGTCTTTTTGAATTATAATTAAAAGTCTAATCTGCCCACTGATATAAAATTAAAGGGCTGCAGTATTTTGACTGTACAAAGGTAGCATAATCATTAGTCTCTTAATTGGTGACTTGTATGAATGATTGGATGAGATATAAACTGTCTTATTTTTATACATATAGAATTTAATTTTTTAATTAAAAAGTTAAAATAAATTTAAAAGACGAGAAGACCCTATAGAGTTTAATATAATAAATTAATTGATAATTTTTATATAAAATTTAAATTTAAATTAATTTTTATATTTTGTTGGGGTGACAGAAAAATAAAATTAACTTTTTTTATTATAGATATATATATATATATATATATATATATATATATATATATATAATTTACATTTATAGATGAATAATTGATCCATAATTTTTGATTAAAAGATTAAATTACCTTAGGGATAACAGCGTAATTTTATTTTTTAGTTCATATAAAAAGTAAAGTTTGCGACCTCGATGTTGGATTAAGATAAAATTTAAATGCAAAAGTTTAAAATTTTGATCTGTTCGATCATTAAAATCTTACATGATCTGAGTTCAAACCGGTGTAAGCCAGGTTGGTTTCTATCTTTAAAAATATAAAATATTTTAGTACGAAAGGATCAAATATTTAAAATAATTTTAATATAATGAATATTAATAATTAAATTTATATTTAAAAATGAATTTAACTATTTTGGCAGAGAAGTGTAATGGTTTTAGAAATCATAAATATATAGATAAATTTATATATATAGTAAATGTTTATAAAAGATTATTTATTAATTATTGTTGGAATATTTATAATAGTTATTGGAGTTTTGATTGGTGTTGCATTTTTAACTTTATTAGAACGTAAAGTATTAGGGTATATTCAGATTCGAAAGGGTCCTAATAAATTAGGATTTATGGGAATTTTACAACCTTTTAGTGATGCTATTAAGTTATTTACTAAGGAGCAAACTTATCCCTTATTTTCTAATTATTATGCTTATTATTTTTCTCCTATTTTTAGTTTTTTTTTATCTTTATTAATTTGAATAGTTATTCCTTATTATTTTAATATAATTAGATTTAATCTTGGGTTTTTATTTTTTTTTTGTTGTACTAGTTTAGGGGTATATATAGTAATAATTGCTGGTTGATCTTCTAATTCTAATTATTCATTATTAGGGGGGTTACGAGCAGTAGCTCAAATTATTTCTTATGAAGTTAGATTAGCTTTAATTATACTATCAGTTATTATTATAATTATAGATTTTAATTTAATTAAATTTACATATTATCAGAGAATAATTTGATTTATATTTGTTATATTACCTTTATCTTTGTGTTGATTATCTTCAAGATTAGCTGAAACTAATCGAACTCCTTATGATTTTGCTGAAGGTGAAAGAGAGTTAGTTTCTGGATTTAATATTGAATATAGAAGAGGAGGGTTTGCTTTAATTTTTTTAGCTGAATATTCAAGAATTTTATTTATAAGAATATTATTTATTTTAATATATATAGGGGGTTATAATTTAAGAATTATTTTTTATTTAAAATTAGCTTTTATTTCTTTTTTTTTTATTTGAGTTCGTGGTACATTACCTCGATATCGTTATGATAAACTAATATATTTAGCTTGAAAAAGATATTTACCTATTTCATTAAATTTTTTAATATTATTTGTTGGATTAAAAATTTTTTTTTAAAACTTTTTTAGTATAAATTAATAGAATATTTATATTCTTTCTTAAGTTTTCAAAACAAATGCTTTAACAAGCTCATTAATTAATTAAAAATAATATTATCTCAATATTTTCTTACTAATGGATTTAAAATGAAATATGAAAAATAAACTACTGTTAAAATTTGTCCTGTAATAATATAAGGATCTTCTACTGGTCGTGCTCCAATTCATGTTAATAAAATTACAGTTACGACTATAGATCAAAATAAAATTTGATTTAAAGGATAAAATTGAATTCCTTGAATTTTTTTATTAAATGTAATTGGTAAAATAATTAAAATTAAGATTGACATAACTAAAGCAATTACCCCTCCTAATTTATTAGGAATTGATCGTAAAATTGCATAGGCAAATAAAAAGTATCATTCAGGTTGAATATGAACTGGTGTTACTAAAGGATTAGCTGGAATAAAATTATCAGGGTCTCCTAATAAATTAGGATTGGTTAAGGTTAATGTAATTAAAATAAATAATATAATTAGAAATCCCACTAAATCCTTAAATGAAAAAAATGGGTGGAAAGGAATTTTATCTAAATTTCTATTAATACCTAAAGGATTATTAGATCCTGTTTGGTGTAAAAATAATAAATGAATTATTGTTATTATAGCTAAAATAAATGGAAGTAAAAAATGAAAAGTATAAAATCGAGTTAATGTGGCATTATCTACAGCAAATCCCCCTCAAATTCAATTAACTAATATATTTCCTAAATAAGGAATAGCAGATAATAAATTAGTAATAACTGTAGCACCTCAGAAAGATATTTGCCCTCAAGGTAAAACATATCCTATAAATGCTGTTCCTATAAGTAAAAATAATAAAATTACACCAATTATTCATGTATATTTTAAATTAAATGATTCATAATAAATTCCTCGTCCAATGTGTAAATAAACACAAATAAAAAAAAATGAAGCTCCATTAGCATGTAGTGTTCGGATTAATCAACCATAGTTTACGTTTCGACAAATATAATTTACTCTATAAAAAGCTATTTCAATATTTGCTGTATAATATATAGTTAAAAATAATCCAGTTAAAATTTGAATTATTAAACATAATCCTAAAAGAGATCCAAAATTTCATCAAGTTGAAATATTAGACGGTGAAGGGAGGTCAATTAATGATCCATTAATAATTTTGAAGATAGGATGAGTTTTTCGTAATGGTTTGTAATTATTTATCATTTGTTATTAAATTTATTAAAAATTAGATCGTAAAGGACCATAAAAAATATTAGTGATTTTTACAACTGCTACTAATGCAATAAATAAATAAATAATTATTATTATTATTATTAAAAATGTTTGGTTATTATATAATTTAGATAAATTTAATTTATTTTCATTATTGAAAAATAAATTATTAAATTCAAAAAAATTTTCTATTTCACTATTAAAGAATGTATTTATTCAGTTTAATTTTTTTAAAAAATATAAGGTTAATAATGAAATAATTATAATAGAAAATATTATAATTTTATTAAAAAAAAAATTATTTTTAAATAATTCATTAGAAGCAATTCTAGATACATAAATAAATAATACTAACAATCCTCCTAAAAAAGTTAAAAATAAAATATAAGAAAATCAGTAAGTATTAATTAATATTCCTGAAATTAAGCAAATTATAACTGTTTGAATTAAAATTATTATTCCCATAGATAAAGGATGTGTTAAAAAAAATATAAAAAAAGAAATTATTATAATTGTTAAAGAAAAAAATATTTTTATATCAAAGAATAGTTTAATAAAAATAATAATTTTGGAGATTATTGATAAAGGATATCCTTTTTCTTTGAAGTTTTTAAAGAAAATTCTTATTTTTGATTTACAAGACCAATGTTTTATTTTAAACTATAAAAACAACAAATGAAAATATATAATTTTTTATTAGTTATTATTACTATATTTTTAATTGGGAATTTAATTTTTGTTTCTAAACATAAGCATTTATTAATTATTTTATTAAGATTAGAGTTTATAGTTTTAAGAATTTTTTTATTAATATTAATTATTTTAAGAAGAATAAATATAAATATATATATATTAATAGTATTTTTAGTTTTTGCAGTTTGTGAAGGGGCATTAGGTTTATCTATTTTAGTTTCTATAATTCGAACTCATGGTAATGATTATTTTCAGAGATTTAATTTATTATAAATGATAAAATTTTTATTTATATTAATTTTTATAATTCCTTTATGTTTTATAAAAAATATATTTTGAATGGTTCAAATATTTTTATTTATTTTAATGTTTTTTTTTTTAAATATATCTATTAGATTATATAATTTTAGAAACTTAAGATATATATTTGGTTGTGATATAATTTCTTTTGGTTTAATTCTATTAAGAATTTGAATTTGTGGTTTAATATTAATAGCTAGTGAAAATTTATTAAAAATTAATTTTTATATTAATTTTTTTTTATTCAATATTATTTTATTAATAATTATATTATATTTAACATTTTCTGTTTTAAATTTATTTATATTTTATTTATTTTTTGAAGGTAGATTAATTCCTACGTTAATATTGATTATAGGATGAGGTTATCAACCAGAACGAATTCAAGCAGGTATATATTTATTATTTTATACTTTATTTGCTTCTCTTCCATTATTATTAGGTATTTTTTATATTTTTAATGAAGAAGGTTATATTATAATTTATTTTTTAAAATTTATAAATTCAAATTTTTATTTATTATATTTTAGAATAATTATAGCTTTTTTAGTGAAAATACCTATGTATTTTGTTCATTTATGATTACCTAAAGCTCATGTTGAGGCACCGGTATCAGGTTCAATAATTTTAGCTGGAATTATATTAAAATTAGGGGGATATGGATTATTGCGTGTTTTATTATTTTTACAACAAGTTGGATTAAAATTTAATTTTATTTGAGTGGTAATTTCTTTAATTGGTGGATTTTATGTTAGTTTAAATTGTTTTTGTCAGGTAGATATTAAATCTTTAATTGCTTATTCTTCTGTAGCTCATATAAGTTTAGTTATTGGAGGTATTATAACTATAAGATATTGAGGTTTTATAGGGTCTTATGTTTTAATAATTAGTCATGGACTATGTTCTTCAGGAATATTTTGTTTAGCTAATATTAATTATGAACGATTACATAGACGAAGATTATTAATTAATAAGGGAATAATAAATTTTATACCTTCGATAAGATTATGGTGATTTTTATTAATATCAAGAAATATAGCAGCCCCTCCTTCTCTAAATTTAATAGGAGAAATTATATTAATTAATAGTTTAGTAGGATGATGTTGACTTTCAATAATTTTCCTTATGTTAATTTCTTTTTTTAGAGCTGGTTATAGTTTATATTTATATTCTTATAGTCAACATGGAAAATTTTATGGGGGTATTTATAGATTTTATACTGGGGTTTCGCGGGAATATTTAATATTATTATTACATTGATTACCTTTAAATATTTTAATTTTAAAAATTGATTATAGAATGATTTGATTTTACTTAGATAATTTAATATAAAATATTGATTTGTGGTGTCAAAAATGTGAATAATAGTTCATTTTAAGTTATTCAAAAAAATTATATTTGTTTTTTAAGATTTTTTTTTCTTTTTTTTTTTAGATTAATAAATTTTATGTTTATGATTTATTTTATTTATAATAACATTATTTATTTTTTAGAGTGGGAAGTTATTTCTTTTAATTCTAATATAATTGTAATATCAATTTTATTAGATTGAATATCTTTATTATTTATAATATTTGTTTCTTTAATTTCTTCTGTTGTTATTTTTTATAGAAAAAGTTATATATCTTCTGAAAAAAATTTAAATCGTTTTATTATTTTAGTTTTATTATTTGTTTTTTCTATAATTTTATTAATTATTAGTCCTAATATAATTAGAATTTTCTTAGGTTGAGATGGTTTAGGGTTAGTATCTTATTGTTTAGTAATTTATTATCAAAATATTAAGTCTTATAATGCTGGAATGTTAACAGCTTTATCTAATCGTGTAGGAGATGTTTGTATTTTAATTTCTATTTCTTGAATATTAAATTATGGTAGATGAAATTATATTTTTTATTTAAATTTTATAAATAATGATTTTTCTATAAAAATAGTTGGTGTCATAATTATTTTAGCGGCTATAACTAAGAGAGCTCAGATTCCTTTTAGTTCTTGATTGCCTGCTGCTATAGCAGCCCCTACTCCTGTTTCTGCATTAGTCCATTCTTCTACTTTAGTTACTGCTGGGATTTATTTATTAATTCGATTTAATAGTTTATTATTGGATTTATTTATATTAAAAATTTTATTATTATTATCTGGCTTAACTATATTTATAGCGGGGATTACTGCTAATTATGAATTTGATTTAAAAAAAATTATTGCATTATCTACTTTAAGACAATTAGGATTAATAATAAGAATTTTAAGAATGGGGTTACCTGATTTAGCATTTTTTCATTTATTAACTCATGCTATATTTAAAGCATTATTATTTATATGTGCAGGTGTTGTTATTCATATAATAAATAATATTCAAGATATTCGATATATGGGGGGTGTTAGTTATTATTTACCTTATACTTCTTTATGTTTAAATGTTTCAAATATGGCTTTGTGTGGGATTCCTTTTTTAGCTGGGTTTTATTCTAAGGATTTAATTTTAGAGTTAGTTTCTTTAAGTTATTTAAATATATTTATTTTTTTTTTATATTATATTTCTACTGGATTAACGATATATTATAGTTTTCGGTTAATAATATATTTAATAATTAATGATTTTAATTTATTAAGAATTTATAATTTATATGATGAAGATTATACTATATTAAAAAGAATATTTACATTATTATTTATGAGAGTATTAAGAGGAAGATTATTAAGATGAATTATTTTTCCTTATCCTTATATAATTTTTCTTTCTTTTAATATAAAGATAATAGTAATTTATGTTAGAATTATTGGTATAATTATAGGTTATTTAGTAAGAAATATAAAAATTTATTCTTTAAATAAATTTTTAAATACTTATAATTTAAGTACTTTTTTAAGATTAATATGATTTATACCTAATTTATCTACATATGGTTTAAGATATACTTTTTTAAATTTTGGTCAAAATCTTTTAAAAATTATTGATATAGGTTGAAGAGAAATATATAGAGGTCAGGGAATGTTTAATGTTTTAAAAAATTATTCAGTTTTTTATAATTTTTATCAGATAAATAATTTTAAAATTTATTTATTTAGATTTGTTTTATGAATAATAATTTTATTATTTGTATTATTTATTTATTTAAATAGCTTATAAATAGAGTGTAATATTGAAGATATTAAGGAGATTTTTAATCTTTAAATAATTTAATTAATTAATATATATATATATATATATATATATATTAATTTATTTATAAAAAAAATTATAATTTTATTTTTACAATGAAAATGTAATGTTTTGTTGTTAAACTATATAAATAGAAATAATAATGGAATTTAACCACTAAAAATTAAGTTAGCAGCTTAATTTTATTCTTTTTATTTCTTAAAATTTAATTGGAAAATACATTTCAATTTTATCATTAACAGTGATATACCTCTATTTGGTTTCAATTAATATTTTAAATAAGGAGTTTGTGACTCTTTCTTTTAAGTCGAAATTAAATGCAAAATTGCTTCTTATTTAAGATAAATTAAAATTATAATATTTTTTGAATGCAAATCAAATGTTTTTATTAAACTATTATCCTTTAAAAGGTAATTATTATAATAAATTAATTTGTTCATTCAAGTATATTTTGGTTTCATTCATGATAAAGCCCTAAAATTAATACTATTATAAAAAAATATCTAATTTTTGTTCAAATTATTAAATTTACTATGTTAAATGTTGTAATTATAGGAAAAATTAAAGCAATTTCGACATCAAAAATTAAAAAAATTACTGTAATTAAAAAAAAATGTATTGAAAAAGGAATTCGAGCTGATGATTTAGGGTCAAATCCACATTCAAAAGGTGATCTTTTTTCTCGATCAATAAATGATTTTTTTGATAAAATTATAGATAAAAATATCATAATATTTGATAAAATAATAATAATAATAGAGGTTATTGTAATAATAATAATTATTTATATTAAAAATAATTAAACTTTTTGATTGGAAGTCAAATATACTAAATATATTATATAAATAGTTAATTTCCTCATCAGTAAATAGAGATATAAAGAAATAATCATACTACATCTACAAAGTGTCAATATCAAGCAGCAGCTTCAAATCCAAAATGATGATTTTTTGAGAAATGATTATTTATATGTCGAATTAGACAAATAAGTAAAAAAATAGTTCCAATTAATACATGAAGACCATGGAATCCTGTTGCTATAAAAAATGTTGATCCGTAAATTCTATCGGCAATTGTAAAAGGTGCTTCAATATATTCATATGCTTGAAGAATTGAAAAGTAAATTCCTAATATTACAGTAATAAATAATCCTTGAGTAGTTTGAGTAAAATTATTTTCTATTAGTGCATGATGGGCTCATGTTACTGTAATACCTGATGTAATTAAAATAATGGTATTTAAAAGAGGAATTTGAAATGGGTTAAAAGGAATAATTCTTAAAGGGGGTCATATTATTCCAATTTCAATATTAGGGGATAGACTTCTATGAAAAAAAGCTCAAAAAAATGAAATAAAAAAAAAAATTTCAGATACAATAAATAAGATTATTCCTCATCGTAATCCTTTTGATACTATAATAGTATGTTTTCCTTGAAGAGTTCCTTCTCGACATACATCTCGTCATCATTGATATATTGTTAATAAGGTAATAATATAGCCTAGAATTAATAAATTTATATTAAAATTATGGAATCATTTAACTATTCCAGTAACTAAGGTTAATACACCAATAGCTCCAGTTAAAGGTCAGGGTCTATAATCTACTAAATGATATGGGTGATTATGATTTGTTGACATTAGTTTACTTCTCTAGCATATAAATTTCTTAAAATAGAAATAACATAAGATTGAATAACTGCTACAGCAGATTCTAATACTATTAATAAAATTTGAATTAAGATTAAAAATCCTACAAAATAAGAACTTATTGAAGGTCCAGTACCTCTTAATAATGTTATTAAAAGATGTCCTGCAATTATATTTGCTGTTAAACGAACGGCTAATGTACCTGGTCGAATAATATTACTAATAGTTTCAATTAAAACTATAAAAGGTATTAAAACATTAGGTGTTCCTTGAGGGATTATATGAGCAAATATATGTTGAGAGTTATTAATTCATCCATAAAATATAAATCTTAATCATAAAGGTAAAGAAATTGATAAAGATAAAGTAAGATGTCTAGTTCTTGTAAAAATATATGGGAATAAACCTAGAAAATTATTAAATAAAATAAAAGTAAATATAGAAACAAAAATAAATGTTGATCCATTTAATCCATTATTTCCAAGTAAGGTTTTAAATTCATTATGAAGTTTAATTAAAATAATATTTCATAATACTATAAATCGATTAGGAATTAATCAAAATGAATATGGAATAAATATTAATCCAATTATTGTTCTAATTCAATTAAGAGATAAATTAAAAATATTAGTAGTAGGGTCAAAAATAGAAAATAAATTATTTATCATTTTCAATTAAAATTTTTAAAAAATATTTTTTTGTTATTTTTTTTATTATCTAATTTTAAATTAAAAATATAATAATTTATAATATTAAATAAAATAAAAATACAAATAAAAAATAAGAAGGATATTATTCAATTAATAGGTATTATTTGAGGGATAAAAGAATATTACTTAAGTAATAATTTAAATTTGACATATTTATGTTATATGATATTAACTAATTCTTTGATAAGTTCATTAGAAGTAAATGCTAATTTACTATAAAGTGGTTTAAGAGACCAGTACTTGCTTTCAGTCATCTAATGAAGAATAATTATTAATTCAATTAATAAAATTTTTAATTGAAATTCTTTCAATTACAATAGGTATAAAACTATGATTTGCTCCGCAAATTTCTGAACATTGACCATAAAAAATTCCAGGTCGATTAATAAAAAAATTAGTTTGATTAAGACGACCGGGATTAGCATCTACTTTTACCCCTAAAGATGGAATTGTTCAAGAATGAATTACATCTGTAGCTGTTACTATAATTCGAATTTGGTTATTTATAGGTAAAATAATTCGGTTATCGACATCTAATAATCGAAAGTTATCATTTTTTATTTCATTAATTGGGATTATATAAGAGTCAAATTGAATATTATTAAAATCTGAATATTCATAACTTCAATATCATTGATGACCAATAGATTTTAATGTAATTAAAGGATTATTTAATTCATCTAATAAATAAAGTAATCGTAAAGAAGGTAAAGCAATAAAAATTAAAGTAATTGCTGGTAAAATTGTTCAAATTAATTCAATTATTTGACCCTCTAATAAAAATCGATTAATATAAGAGTTAAAAAATAAGCTAATTATTAAGTATCCTACTAAAATAGTAATTATAATTAAAATAACTAAAGTATGATCATGAAAAAAAATAATTTGTTCTATTAAAGGTGAAGCACTATTTTGAAGATTAAAATTAGATCATGTTGCCATTTCTAAAAAAAGGATATTCCTTTATAAATGGGGTTTAAATCCATTACATATAGTCTGCCATATTAGAAGTTTCTTAAAATAGGTAATTCTCTATATGAATGTTCTGCTGGTGGAAGATTTTGATATCATTCAATTGAAGAATTTATATTTAAGGGGAATAAGACAATTCGTTTATTAATTAAGGATTCTCAAATAATGATTAATATTAATATTGTTGCAATAAGAGAAATATAAGATCCTAGTGAAGATACAATATTTCAAGATGTATATACATCTGGATAATCTGAATATCGACGTGGTATTCCAGCTAACCCTAAAAAATGTTGTGGGAAAAATGTTAAATTTACTCCAATAAATATAATAAAAAATTGAATTTTTAATAAGTATGGATTTATAGAAAGTCCTGTAAATAAAGGATATCAATGAATGAAACCTCCTATAATGGCAAATACTGCTCCTATAGATAATACATAATGAAAATGAGCTACAACATAATATGTATCATGAAGTGTTACATCAATTGATGAATTTGCTAAAATAACTCCTGTTAATCCTCCAACAGTAAATAAAAATACAAATCCTAAACTTCATAACATTGAAGGACTATAGTTAATTTGAGTTCCATGTAAAGTTGCTAATCAACTAAAAATTTTAATTCCTGTAGGTACAGCAATAATTATTGTAGCTGAAGTAAAATAAGCACGAGTATCAATATCTATTCCTACAGTGAATATATGATGTGCTCAAACTACGAATCCTAATAATCCAATTGCTATTATAGCATAAATTATACCTAAACACCCAAAAGTTTCCCTTTTTCCACTTTCTTGGGAAATAATATGTGAAATTATACCAAATCCTGGTAAAATTAAAATATAAACTTCAGGGTGGCCAAAAAATCAAAATAAATGTTGATATAAAATTGGATCACCACCTCCTGCAGGATCGAAAAATGATGTATTTAAATTACGATCTGTAAGAAGTATAGTAATAGCTCCCGCTAATACAGGTAAAGATAGAAGTAATAATAAGGCTGTAATTCCTACTGCTCAGACAAATAAAGGTATTTGATCTAAATTTATATTATTTGGTCGTATATTAATAATAGTAGTAATAAAATTAACAGCTCCTAAAATTGAAGAAATACCTGCTAAGTGAAGAGAGAAAATTGCTAAATCTACTGAACTTCCTCCATGAGCAATATTAGATGATAGTGGGGGGTATACTGTTCATCCAGTTCCTGCTCCATTTTCTACGATTCTTCTGGAAATTAAAAGTATAATAGAAGGGGGTAACAATCAAAAACTTATATTATTTATACGAGGAAAAGCTATATCTGGAGCTCCTAATATTAAAGGTACTAATCAATTTCCAAATCCTCCAATTATAATTGGTATAACTATAAAAAAAATTATAATAAAAGCATGAGCTGTTACAATTGTATTATAAATTTGGTCATCTCCAATTAATGAACCTGGATTACCTAATTCAGCTCGAATTAATAATCTTAAAGAAGTTCCTACTATTCCTGCTCAAATACCGAAAATAAAATATAATGTTCCAATATCTTTATGATTTGTTGAATAAAGTCATTTTCGCTAAATAAAATGGCTGAGTTTAAGCGATAAATTGTAAATTTATTTACGGGAAATTAATATTCTCTTTTATTATTTAAAGTCTTATAGTTAAATAGTTTAATAATATAAAATTGCAAATTTTAAGATGAAATCAATTCTAAGGCTTAAAGAAATTTTTCTTTATAAATAATTTTGAAGATTATTAGTTTAATATTAACTTAAAACCTTTTTTATATAAAAAAAAAGGTTCTAGTAATAATGCCTAAGATAGAAAATATTCTTAGAAAATTAATTAAATAAAAATAATTATTTTTAATATTAATTTTAAATCATTTTAATTTTAAATAATTAAATATAAAAGATGAATAAATAATTCGAATATAATATAATAATATTACTAAACTTATTATAATAAAAATAAATGTTATAATAAATATTTTATTTTTTAATAAAAAATTAATTACTATTCATTTAGGAAAAAATCCGATAAATGGGGGTAATCCTCCTAAAGATAAAAAATTAATTATTAATGATAATTTAATTAAATTATTTAAATTAAAAATAAATAATTGATTAATAAATATTAAATTTAATATAAAAAATAAGAAACATATAATTATATTTAATATTCTGTAAAATATAAAATAAAATATTCATAAGTTTTCTCTAATTATGATTGATGCTAATATTCATCCTAAATTATTAATTGATGAGAAAGCTATAATTTTTCGTAATGAAGTTTGATTTAATCCTCCAATAGCTCCAATAATAATATTTAAAATTAAAATACAAATTAAGAATTTATTAAAAAAATAATAAGATAGAAGAATTATAGGGGAAATTTTTTGTCATGTTATTAAAATAAAACAATTTAATCATGATAATCCTTCTATAATATTAGGAAATCAAAAATGAAAGGGGGCTGATCCTATTTTTATTAATAAAGTTGAATTTATTATAATTGAAATAATATTATTTATTTCATAATTTATAAATAATATTTTAATTAAAATAATAAATAAAAAGTTAATTGAGGCAATAGATTGAATTAAAAAATATTTTAAAGAAGCTTCAGAAGAAAATAAATTTTTTGAGTTAGAAATTAGGGGGATAAAACTCAATAAATTAATTTCTAAACCAATTCAACAACCAAATCATGAATTAGATGAAATTGATACTAAAGTTCTAAAAAATAAAATAAATATAAAAAATATTTTATTGGAATTTATATAAAAATAAATTTAAAATAGAAAATTAAAAAAATTTCTTTAAAGAATTAAAAATTCATTTTAATATATAAATATATTTTAGTGTATGATGCACAATAATTTTTGATATTATTAGATATAGTTTAATTCTATAAAGTATAATAAAGGTAGAATTCTACATTATTTATCCTATCAGAATAATCCTTTTTATCAGGCACTTTATTTTTAAAAAAAAGGGTTTTCCTTTATATTTGGGGTATGAACCCAAAAGCTTAATTTTAGCTTATTTTTAA